ATTGTAGAGTATACAGAAGAAGAAAGAAAAAGAGAAGAAGAAAAAGAGACGAAGAAAAGAACGGAGAAAGAGCGAATACAGATAGCAGAGGCCTGGGATACCATTCCAGTTACACAAGTAATAAGAGGTTGCATGTTACTAACTCAATCTATTTTTAGAAAATATATTGTATTACCTTCATTGCTAATTGCAAAAAATAGTGGACGCATGTTCCTATTTCAATTTCCCGAATGGTTTGAGGATTTACAGGAATGGAATAGAGAGATGCATGTTAAATGTACCTATAATGGTGTTCCATTATCCGAAACAGAATTTCCGAAAAATTGGTTGACAGACGGTATTCAGATAAAAATCTTATTTCCCTTCCGTCTGAAACCTTGGCACAAATCGAAACTACGATCATCTAAGAAAGGTTTAATGAAAAAGAAAAAAGAAAAAGATGATTTTTGTTTTTTAACAGTTTGGGGAATGGAAACTGAACTTCCTTTTGGTTCGCCCCGAAAAGGACCTTCCTTTTTTAAACCCATTTTTAAGGAAATTGAAAAAAAAATTGGAAAATTTAAAAAGAAGTCTTCTCGAGTTCTAATAGTTTTTAAAAGAAAAATAAAATTACTTCGAAAAGTTTTAAAAGAAACAAAAGAATGGGTTATCGAAAGTGTTATTTTTATAAAAAAAATAATAAAAGAACTTTCAAAAATTCTGTTATTTCGATTACCAGGAAGAGAAGTATATGAATCAAGTGAAATTAAAGAAGAAAAAGATTCTATAATAAGCAATCAGCTAATTCACGAATCGTTTAGTGAAATTGCATCTACGAATTGGACAAATTCTTCATTAACAGAAAAAAAAATCAAGGATTTGACTACTAGAACAAGTACAATTCGAAATCAAATAGAAAGAATTATAAAAGAGCAAAAAAAAATAACTCCAAGAATAAATAATATTAGTCTTAAAAAAACAAGTTATAATGCTAAAAGATTCGAAAAATGGCAAATATTCAAAAAAAGAAATGCTCAATTAATCTCTAAATTACCTCTTTTTTTGAAATTTTTCATTGAAAGAATCTACACAGATATATTTTTATGTATCATTAATATTCCCAGAATGAATACAGAACTTTTTCTTGAATCAACAAAAAAAATTATTGATAAATCCATTTACAATAATGAAAGAAAACAAGAAAGAATTAATAAAATTAAGAAAAATCTAATTCCATTTATTTCGACTATAAAAAAGTCACTTGATAATATTAGTAATAGTCAAAAAAATTCACCTATTTTTTATGACTTATCCTACGTGTCACAAGCATATGTATTTTTCAAATTATCACAAATCCAAGTTAGTAACTCGTATAAATTAAGAGCTGTTCTTCAATCTCAAGGAATCCCCCCGCCTGAAATAAAGGATTCTTTTGAAACACAAGGAATGGTTGATTCGAAATTAGGGGATAAGAAACTTCCGAGTTATGAAATGAATCAATGGAAAAAGTGGTTAAGAGGATATTATCAATACAATTTATCTCAGAGCAGATGGTATAGATTAATACCAGAAAAATGGCGCAATACAGTTCATCAGCGTAAAAAGGAAAATTTTAGCAAAAGGCATTCATATGAAAAAGACCAATTAATTGATTTCAAAAAACAAAAACAAATTGAAGTATATTCATTATCTAATCAAAAAAGAAAAGAGAATTTGCAAAAATACTATAAATATGATCTTTTATCATATAAATTTCTTAATTATGAAAATAAAACGGAATACTTTTTTTATAGATCTCCGTTTCAAGGACGTAAGAAGCAAGAGATTTCTTATAACACGCATAAAGAAAATATACTGAGGAACATCCCTATCGATAATTATCTAGGAAAGGTCCATATTCTATATATGGAAAAAACGGTCGATAGAAAATATTTTGATTGGAACATTCTCAATTTTGATCTTAAACAAAAAGGCGATATTGAGGCCTGGGTCAGCAATGGGAATCAAAATACTCAAATAATTCCTAAAAAAGATCTTTTTTACCTTATGATTCCAGAAATCAATCCACCAAACTCCGACAAAGTATTTTTTGATTGGATGGGAATGAATGAAAAAATGCTAAAGTGTCGCATAGCGAATTTGGAACCTTGGTTCTTCCCAGAATTTGTGTTACTTTATAATGCATATAAAAGCAAACCTTGGTTTATACCAAGCAAATTACTTCTTTCAAATTTGAATAAAAATGAAAATAGTAGTGAAAATAAAAAAATAAATCAAAAGCAAAAAGGAAGTTTTTTGATACCATCGAATAAAAAGCATGAAAATCAAGGAGAAAAAGAACCCACAAGTCCAGGAAATCTTGGATCTGTTCTCTCACAACAAAAAGATAGTGAAGAAAATTATGCAAGATCAGACATGAAAAAGGGGAAAAAGAAAAAACAATACAAAAGCAGCGCGAGAGCAGAACTAGATTTCTTCCTGAAACGTTATTTGCTTTTTCAATTGAGATGGGACGATACTTTGAATCAAAGACTGATCAATAATGTCAAGGTATATTGTCTCCTGCTTAGACTGATAGATCCAACCCAAATTACTATACCCTCGATTCAAAATAGAGAAATGAGTTTGGATATAATGCTGATTGAGAAGAATTTAACTCTTAACCAATTGATGAAAAAGGGAATATTGATTATAGAACCCATTCGTCTGTTTGGAAAAAACGATGCACAATTTATTATGTATCAAACCATAGGTATTTCATTGGTTCATAAGAGTAAGCACCAAATTAATCAAAAATACCAAGAACAAAGATATGTTTCTAAGAAGAATTTTGATGAAACTATTTCATCACACCAAAGAATAACTGAAAATAGAGACAAAAATCATTTGGATTTGGTTGTTCCTGAAAATATTTTCTCGTTTAGACGTCGTAGAAAGTTGAAAATTCTAAGTTGTTTTAATTCAAAGAATAGAAATGGTGAAGATAGAAATCCAGTATTTTGGAATGCAAAGGACGTAAAAGACAGCAGCCAAGTTTCGCATGACAGTAACCATTTTAATAGAGAGAAAAATCAATTAATGAAATTAAAGCTCTTTCTTTGGCCTAATTATCGATTAGAGGATTTAGCTTGTATGAATCGTTATTGGTTTGATACCAATAATGGCAGTCGTTTCAGTATGTTAAGAATACATCTGTATCCACGATTGCAATTTTGACATTTCGTGGATAATACACTTTTTCTATATATTCTATACCCTATATATATAATAGGGTATATCAAAGCAAACAAATACATAGATCACATGTCTTGTCTCACATTTCATTCTAATATCCAATAGGAAATAGGAAATGAATAATGTCTCGATTAGATCTCGAAATGAATCAACAGAACCTTCTTTGTTTTAGGTCTAAATTCTTCGATGCGAAAATGTACCAATCCTTTTCTATCCCTATCTAAATCCAATTAGAAATTGGATTAATTGATTTGAATTCAGAAAATTAGGAGTTCATAAAGAAATTTGGATTAGATTATTGTATATACCAGATTCCAATTAATGGCATTATTATTACTGATCAATAAAATCCATATCTGTAAAAAGGGAAAGGGGATTTTTTTATGGTAACAAATTCATTCATTTCGGTTATTTCTCAAAAAGAAAACGAAGAAAACAGAGGGTCTGTTGAATTTCAAGTATTCAATTTTACCACTAAGATAAGAAGACTTACTTCACATTTGGAATTGCACAAAAAAGACTCTTCATCCCAGAGAGGTTTGCGGAAAATTTTGGGAAAACGCCAACGACTGCTGGCCTATTTGTCAAAAAAAAATAGAAGACGCTATAAAGAATTAATTAGTGAGTTAAATATTCGAGAGATAAAAACTCGTTAATTTGAAGCGTGATACCATTTGAGCTTAGTCGTTTAAATTTTGATGAACTTCTTTTTACTTTCAGCAATGCATGGAAGAACGACTCGGGAAAAAACTTATGATTGCACCAACTACAAGAAAAGACCTCATGATAGTCAATATGGGCCCTCACCACCCATCAATGCATGGTGTTCTTCGACTGATTGTTACTCTCGATGGTGAAAATGTTATTGATTGTGAACCAATACTGGGTTATTTACATAGAGGGATGGAGAAAATTGCGGAAAATCGAACAATTATACAATATTTGCCTTATGTAACGCGTTGGGATTATTTAGCTACTATGTTCACAGAAGCAATAACCGTAAATGGACCCGAACAGCTAGGCAATATTCAAGTACCTAAAAGGGCTAGCTATATCAGAGCTATTATGTTGGAGTTAAGTCGTATCGCTTCTCATTTGTTATGGCTTGGCCCTTTTATGGCAGATATTGGGGCACAGACCCCTTTCTTCTATATTTTTCGAGAACGAGAGTTAATATATGACTTGTTCGAAGCTGCTACCGGTATGCGCATGATGCATAATTATTTTCGTATCGGAGGAGTAGCTGCTGATCTACCTCATGGCTGGATAGATAAATGTTTGGATTTTTGCGATTATTTTTTAACCGGGGTTGCTGAATATCAAAAGCTTATTACGCGGAATCCTATTTTTTTAGAACGAGTTGAAGGCGTAGGCATTATTGGCGCAGAAGAAGCACTAAATTGGGGTTTATCAGGCCCAATGCTACGAGCTTCCGGAATACAGTGGGATCTTCGTAAAATTGATCGTTATGAGTCTTACGACGAATTTGATTGGGAGATTCAATGGCAAAAAGAAGGGGATTCATTAGCTCGGTATTTAGTACGAATCAGTGAAATGACAGAATCCATAAAAATTATCCAACAGGCTCTGGAAGGAATTCCAGGGGGACCCTATGAGAATTTAGAAATTCGACGCTTTGGTAGAATAAAAGACCCTGAATGGAATGATTTTGACTATCGATTTATTAGTAAAAAACCTTCTCCAACTTTTGAATTGTCTAAGCAAGAACTTTATGTAAGAGTCGAAGCACCAAAAGGAGAATTGGGAATTTTTCTGATAGGAGATCA